ATATTTCGAACAAATCCTGAAATTCGAAACTGCCTGTTATCCAATAAAGACCTAAAATTCCTAATAATAAACCAAAATCCCCTACACGATTAGTTACAAAAGCTTTTTGACAAGCATTCGCTGCAATAGGTCGTGTGAACCAAAAACCTATTAATAAATACGAACACATTCCAACTAATTCCCAAAAAAAATAAACTTGGATCAAATTAGAACTAGTAACTAATCCTAACATTGAAGTATTAAAAAAACCCATATAAGCAAAAAACCTCAGATATCCTTGATCATGAGACATATAATTGTCACTATAAATCAGAACCAAAATTCCAACGGTTGTAATTAATATTGACATAATAGAAGTAAGTGGATCAATAAAGTAACCGAACTCAAAAGAAAATTCATTATTTATGGTCCAAGACCAGACATTTTGATTAATGCAATTTAGAAAAATTTGTTGAATAGATAGATAAAGTGAAAAGATCATAACTATACTTAACAAAAAAATACTCAGAAAAGTCCACATACGTCGAAGGTTTTTTGTTGCTGTCGGAAAAAGTAGAAGTCCAACTCCTAGTAAAATAGGTACTGGAAGTGGAATGAAAGGAATGATCCATGAATATTGATATGTATGTTCCATAAAATAAAAAACCCTTTTTATTTTATTCTTAAATTTATTATTTCTTATTCACTGGTTTGTATATATATTTTTTCAAAGGGGACAATAAAAAAGTACGTTATTTCAAACCTAAATAGAAATTTGTTCGAATTAGTATAATCCTTCATAAATCTTTGAAAAGAAATAGATATTCAAATCAAAAAATTAGAAGTGATTAAATAATATTACTAAGTTACTGTCAAAAAATTGATTTATCTTTTTTTTTATTACTACTAAAATATAAATAAAATTGTGATTTTATGCAGATACAGAAAAAGTGAATTATAATTCCGTATTACAATAATTTATATACATATATTAAGAATAGAACAAAAATTTATACGAAAAAAAACTTAATATTAATTATATAAATATAATAAAAAAAAAAAAGTAAAAAAAGTTGGGTTTTAAACTGTTGAATGTCTTTTTTGTTTTGAAAATAATATATAATAAAATTTGAAAGAAAAAAATAACTCGATATGGAGTACGAAAGAATAGAATAATAAATGTCTTTGACATCCAATTATACCACTGAAAAACTTTTTTTCATTTTTGAATGGCAGTTCCAAAAAAACGTACTTCTATCTCGAAAAAGCGTATTCGTAAAAAAATTTGGAAAAGGAAGGGATATTGGACATCGTTGAAAGCTTTTTCGTTAGGGAAATCACTTTCTACAGGTAATTCAAAAAGTTTTTTTGTACAACAAAATAAATAAAAAACACTTGAATAATTAGAATTAGCCTAACTTAAAAATAAATTTTTTAGAATACATATAAAAAAATCAATAGGAACCAAAAGAGAAAAAAAAAGATAATATATAGATAAAAAAAGAAAGGTTCACATTTATTTCTTTTTTTTTTTTTAGGGGGGGGGGGGTTCTGATTTTCCCCATCACTAACTTGATGCAATAATAAATAAAGATCTTGTATTTCCTTCTTAAGAGGAAATACAAGATCTTTAAGCGAAATCAATAGGTTCTTTAAATTAATTAATTTAAGTAAAAAAAATTTCACTTTATACCTTTAGGAATTATTATTTCTCTGAATTCTTATATTCTTTACTTGGAATCAAAGTTATAAAAGCATCTATCCATAATTAAGTGAATATTAGATAATAATAATATTTAATAATAGAAGTTTTAATTTTTATAAAAAAAAAAATTATTAATGAAATCAGTTGTAAATTCCATTGAATTGGCTTCTTTATTTAAATTTTAATCTCGACGATTTAATAAAAACTTATTAGTATTATTTTGAACAAGTTGCCGCTATGGTGAAATTGGTAGACACGCTGCTCTTAGGAAGCAGTGCTAGAGCATCTCGGTTCGAGTCCGAGTAGCGGCATAAGATCTTATAAAAGAGTTATTATAAGTTTTATAATCAAATTAATAACCGACTTTTTTTTCTAAAATCGGGTAAAACCTAGTATTAATTTATTAATTTTTAACAAATTTTTTATGATTTTTTCAATTTTAGAGCATATATTAACTCATATATCTTTTTCGGTCGTTTCAATTGTACTGACAATTTTTTTTTTTACTTTAGTAGTTAATTTAGATGAAATCATAGGATTTTTTGATTCATCAGATAAAGGAATCATAATTACGTTTTTTGGTATAACAGGATTATTATTAACTCGTTGGATTTATTTAGGACATTTTCCATTAAGTAATTTATATGAATCCTTAATTTTTCTTTCGTGGTCTTTTTCAATTATTCATATAGTTTCCTATTTTAATAAAAATAAAAACAATCACTTAAACGCAATAACTGCGCCAAGTGCTATTTTTATTCAGGGTTTTGCTACTTCAGGTCTTTTAAACAAAATGCCTCAGCCTGCAATATTAGTACCAGCTCTCCAGTCCCAGTGGTTAATGATGCATGTAAGTATGATGATATTAGGCTACGGAGCTCTGTTATGCGGATCATTATTATCCATAGCTCTTCTAGTCATTACATTTCGCAAAGTCGGACCTACTTTTTGGAAAAAGAATATAAAAAAAAATAATTTATTAAATAAATTATTTTCTTTTGATGTACTTTACTACATAAACGAAAAAAATTCGATTTTACTACAACAAAACATTAATTTTAGTTTTTCTAGAAATTATTATAGGTATCAATTGATTGAACAATTAGATTATTGGAGTTTTCGTATTATTAGTCTTGGATTTATCTTTTTAACCGTCGGCATTCTTTCAGGAGCTGTATGGGCTAATGAGACATGGGGTTCATATTGGAATTGGGATCCAAAAGAAACCTGGGCATTTATTACTTGGACCATATTCGCAATTTATTTACATATTAAAACAAATAGGAATGTTCGGGGTATAAATTCTGCAATTGTGGCTTCTATAGGCTTTCTTTTAATTTGGATATGCTATTTTGGCGTCAATCTTTTAGGAATAGGTTTACATAGTTATGGTTCATTTACATCGAATTAAATAAAACATAAACCAAAAAAGAAAGGAAGCCAAATAAAAAAGAATAGCATCTATATATAACTTCATATAAGTTAAGAAATCTAATTTAGTTTTAGTAGTAAATCATCCAGAACCTTTTGAATCAAGTAGTACAATGATTCAAAAGGTTCTCACAATACAAAGAGCAAAGACTTCTGATTACAATTCAATTTAATACTTTTTTTGATTTCCTGAAAACTACCTATAAAAATAATTAGATAAAATGGATTCGACCTTGTCACTTGCTAATGAGAGCACAAAATCAGGATAAATCCCAATACCAATTATGGGTAGAAGAATCGAGATTGAAAGAAATAACTCGCGGGGTCCAGAATCAAAAAAAGAAAAGTTTTTGACATTAATTAACTTGTATCCATAGAACATTTGGCGTGACATCGATAATAAATATATAGGAGTTAATATAATTCCAATTGCCATTACAAAAATAATGACAATTTTTGAAATTAAGAAATATTTTTGGCTAGTAATTATTCCAAAAAAAACGATTAATTCTGCAACAAAACCACTCATGCCCGGTAATGCAAGGGAAGCCATCGATAAGATAGTGAACATTGTAAATATCTTTGGAATGGAGATAGCCATTCCACCCATTTCATCAAGATAAACAAGCCGAATTCTATCATAACTCGTTCCTGCCAAGAAAAAAAGTGCAGCGCCAATAAATCCATGAGAGATTATTTGTAAAATCGCTCCATTAAGCCCAGGATCCGTTATAGAACCAATACCTATAATTATAAAACCCATATGAGATACAGAAGAATAGGCTATTCTCTTTTTTAAATTACGTTGACCGGGAGATGTTGAAGCTGCATAAATTATTTGAATTGTACCGACTACCATCAACCAAGGAGAAAACATAGAATGGGCGTGAGGTAATAATTCCATATTGATTCGAACCAACCCATATGCTCCCATTTTTAATAAGATTCCAGCGAGAAGCATACAGGTACTGTAATGCGCGTCGCCGTGGGTGTCAGGTAACCAAGTATGTAAAGGTATAATCGGTGATTTGACGGCAAAAGCAATAAGAAATCCAATATAAAATAGTATTTCAAGTGTGGCAGGATAGGATTGATTAGCTAATAGTTCTAAATTTAATGTTGGTTCATTCGAACCATATAAACTTATACCTAAAACTCCTATTAATAAAAAAAGAGAACTTCCTGCAGTATATAAAATAAATTTTGTAGCTGAATACAGACGTTTCTTTCCACCCCACATGGATAAAAGTAGATAAACGGGAATTAATTCTAATTCCCACATGATGAAAAAAAGTAAAAGATCCCGAGAAGAAAATGATCCTATTTGACCGCTGTACATTGTTAACATCAGGAAATGGAATAATCGGGAATCCCGAGTAACTGGAAAAGCCGCTAAAGTAGCTAAAGTAGTAATAAATCCCGTCAGTAAAATCGTTCCTATAGAAAGTCCATCTATTCCCAGTCTCCAGTAAAAATCAAAAAAATTGATCCATTTATAATCTTCGGACAGTTGAATTAATGGATCGTCCATTTTAAAATTATAACAAAAAGCGTAGGTCGTTATAAGAAGTTCTAAGATACAAATGCATATAGTATACCATTTATTAACTTTATTTCCCCTATGCGGGAGAAATAACATTAACGAACCGGCAGATATTGGAAAAACAACAATTATTGTTAACCAAGGAAAATAATTCGTGGTAAAGACAAGATACACCAGGTCCAAAGAACGCGTACTCAAAAAAAATATATAAATAAAAAAATATAATTTCACTTTTTTGAGTACGAGTACTTGTCAATAAAAAAAATAAAATGTATTCCAAATTTATTCAAATGAGGTTTTCGGTAACGTATCAATAAGCTAGACCCATGCTTCGAGTTGTTTCATGCCATAAATAAACTCGAACGCTCAAAAAATCCGTTGGACAGGCAGATTCACACCTCTTACAACCAACACAATCCTCGGTTCTTGGAGCAGAAGCTATTTGCTTAGCTTTACATCCATCCCAAGGTATCATTTCTAATACGTCTGTAGGGCATGCTCGGACACATTGAGTACATCCTATACAGGTATCATAAATTTTTACTGAATGTGACATAGGATCTATAGTTTTTTGAATGGCATAAATTTTCAATCTAGTAAACTTCTAACTAAATGATATATTAAAATACTAGATGAAGCAATGATTTCCTTTAATAGAATTTTTTTTTTTTTTATTCCGGCTCAATTGATAAAAAAAGTAGGGCTAAAATACTTGGATTTCTTAGATTTTCACAAATATAATCTAGTAAGTCATAACCTATCATATATGCAAATTTCAACCTATAATTTTTTTATTTATGCTACTTATTTAATAAGGTCGATTGGTTGATACGAGTTGATTTTCTGTTACGATAAATTGATGAAACTATAGCTAATCCAATAGCTGCTTCAGCGGCTGCAATTGCTATAACAAAAATGCAGAAAATATCCCCTTTTAGTTGGGAATTATCAAAAAAATCAGAAAATGTTACGAAATTCATATTAACTGCATTGAGTATAAGTTCAAGACACATAAGAGCCCTAACCATATTTCGACTCGTGATCAACCCATAAAGACCAATCAAAAATAAATAGGCACTCAAAACAAGTACATGTTCGAGTATCATTCAGCAACTCCTTATCAATTTTGATTCATTTCAATATGAAAAATAAATATAATTCACCGGATTCAATCAACTAGAATATAACAAAAAAGTACGAATAAAAACTATATTAGGATTAAGGAAAAAAATTTTCAAACATATCAAATATAAAAATTGATATTTCAAATTATGAAATAGTATTCAATCAAATTGAATTGAATGAACAGAAAAAAATATCATAACATACACAAAGTTTTCTTTGGTCTTTACTAATTAGAACCCTTTTTTATTGACGAGCCACAGAAATTGCACCTATCAAAGCAACTAAAAGAATTATTGAAATAAGTTCAAATGGAAGAAAAAAATCTGTTGATAAATGAATTCCTATTTGTTGACTATTACTTATTAAATCTTGCTCTAAAATCTGGTTTAATCTTGTAGTCCAAATAACCCCGTACCACGACGTATCGAGAATAGTAGAAATTAATGAAAAAAGAATAGTTGTACAAACCAATGAAGTAATCCCATCCCCAACAGTCCACAGATTGAAATCTGTGGAATATTCTGAATCATTCATGAACATCACAGCAAATATGATTAAAACATTTATGGCCCCCACGTAAATAAGGAGTTGTGCAGCAGCTACAAAATGGGAATTTGATAGAATATACAATAAAGATATACAAACAAGAACAAATCCTAAGGAAAAGGCTGCAAATATTGGGTTGGGAAGTAATACCACTCCCAGACCTCCTAGTAGAAGACCGGATCCCAGAAAAACTAAAAGAAAATCATGTATTGGTCCAGGCAAATCCATTATATTATTAAAATAAGAAAAAAATAGAAATCCTTTTCATGACCTTATTACTTTAACCGGGGATTTTTTTTTTTTTTTTTTATATGTTTCTAATAGAGTGAAATTAGAATCTAATGGATATTAATTGATGTAGATACAATTATTAGACAGTTTCGCTTTTTTATTCTAAAGTGTATTTTCAACCCATCTATTTCAAGAAAGTAATTACGAATATATTATATTAAAAGAATGAGCCTTAATACTTAATACTATTATATAAATACAATATAAATTTTTAATTATATTCTTTATATAATTCAACAGTTTTGCATTCTTTTTTTAATAAAATTAATGGGTTTACCTATTTTTTGTTTGAGGTGAATTCAAAATTGTTCGAATAGTGTAATCGTCAATTACTGACGTTGGTAAACGACCCAAAGCTATTTGATTATAATTTAATTCGTGACGATCATAAGTTGAAAATTCATATTCTTCAGTCATTGACAAACAATTTGTTGGACAATACTCAACACAATTACCACAAAATATACAAATTCCAAAATCAATACTGTAATTAAGCAATCGTTTTTTTCGAATATTAGTTTCCAATTTCCAATCAACAACAGGCAGATCTATAGGACATACTCGAACACATACTTCACAAGCAATGCATTTATCAAATTCGAAATGGATTCGACCGCGGAAACGTTCCGATGTTATTAATTTTTCATAGGGATATTGAATAGTTACAGGTAAACGATTTGTGTGGGATAAGGTAATCATGAAACCTTGACCAATATACCTTGCAGCTCGTAGGGTTTGTTGACCATAATTGATGAACCGGGTTATCATAGGAAGCATATTGTAATTATCTATGAATAATTTGATCTTTGTTTCTTTCTCTTGTTTAAAACAAGTAATGAATATGTTGGATTCATTTTGAATTTAGAGTGAAAAGAGTTGAAAAGAAGTTGTTAATAATAGATTACCAAGGGAAATCGGTAAAAGAAATTTCCATCCAAGATTTAATAGTTGATCCATTCTTAGCCTAGGTAAAGTCCATCTTGTTGCGATAGAAATGAACAAGAACAAATAAGTTTTAGCTAATGTAATAAAGATACCAATTGTTGTTCCAAAAATTTGATCCCTTTCAAATAGCTCCAGAATAAATATATACGGAATAGAAATATTCCAACCGCCTAAGTATAGAACTGTTACAAATAATGAGGAAATTAATAGATTTAGATAAGAAGCAACGTAAAATAAACCAAATTTGATACCGGAATATTCAGTTTGATAACCTGCTATTAATTCTTCTTCCGCTTCGGGTAAATCAAACGGTAACCTCTCGCATTCTGCTAGGGAAGAAATTAGAAAAATGATAAAACCTATAGGTTGACGCCACAAATTCCATCCCCAAAAACCATATTTTGATTGTGCCTCAACTATATCAACTGTACTTAAACTGTTAGATAATCCTAGTCGGTGATAACATTACTATTCTCGCCGCTATTACAAAACCGTACATGAGGTCTTCGCCTCATACGGCTCCTCGGGGGCCATAAATAAATCTAAGGACCAGATTAGTATTATTTAGATGGATATGATGTGTTCAAAATATATTAAATATAAATATATCTGGGGTCCCAAATTATACCAATGGAATTCTGTCTGCTCAAATTCTAAGAATAAAAAAAAGCGCTTCGGAATTCATCTCATCCTTTACAAAATTTAATTTCTATTTGTTGAGTAATAACTTAATCCTTTAATAAAATACTCCTTGTAAAAATAAAAATGGGTATTTCAGCCCATCATGGTTTTCAATTATAAAAAAGAATTAGACATCCTATGAGTTTATTATTCATGACAGAAATTATATTTTATTTTCGAAATATATGAAAATAAATATCCTTGTTTCATTCCGATTCTTCTTTCTTTTTTCGAAAATAAAAGTTGGTGGACTTAAAAAATAAAGGATTATTTCGTTTCTGATAGTCATTACATTTATCGGTGGATAGGAGCATACTCTGAATCGGAATCTTGGGGAGTACTGTCTGATCATTTCTACTAATTTCAAGCCCCAATTAACCTTCTTTTTTTTTATCTTATGTTATGCATAAATATCCTTTTCAATTTGGTTAATCTCTATTACAAATTCTTTGTGTATTTTGGTGTTTCTAACCATCCACGCATTTTTACCTAATTGCCGCTCACTTTGTAATACATGTATGTTAATCTATATAACTGATAGTGAAAACGTCATACGGTTAATATTTTTTTTAACCCGCTTCAAGCCAGGATGACTAAATCAACCAACCTTGGGGTAAAGTAATTCTTACGCTTATGTTTATTTCCGTTTAACCCTTATACATAGGAAATGAGACTCAATTTTTCTTTTTACTGCTAATTTCTGAGCAGTTTTTTTCACTCATATATAACTATCAAATTCCTTTTATTAAGATTAACCCGAAAGATAAATATATATATTCCGTTTTTAACTTATTCCTCGAGAAGACCCGGAATAGTCAAAATAAACATTTATGTTTCAACGAATCGCACGTAGAGATATTGATAAAACACATAGAGTTAATGGTATTTCATAACTAATCGATTGGGCAGCAGCTCGCAGACCACCTAAAAAAGAATATTTATTATTTGATCCATATCCTGACATAAGAAGTCCAATCGGAGCAATACTTGAGATGGCAATCCATAAAAAAATACCGATATTGAGATCCGCTAAAACAAGGTGATTGCTAAAGGGAATTACTGAATAACTTAGTAAAATTGAGATAACTGCTATAGATGGTCCAATACTAAATAAAGTAGTATTTCCTCTAGATGGACGAAGATCTTCTTTGAAAAGTAGTTTTGTCCCGTCGGCTAGAGCTTGAAGAATTCCCAACGGGCCGGCGTATTCAGGTCCAATACGTTGTTGTATCCCTGCGGATATTTCTCTTTCTAACCACACAATTACTAGTACACCTGTTATGATTCCCAATACAAGAGAAAATATAGGGACAAATATCCATATGAGTCCATAGACCTCTTTTAAAGCTTCCAATCTAACAAAAGAATTTATAGTTTGTACTTCTGTTGCATAAATTATCATTTTAACGATCAACTTCTCCCATAATTATATCTATGCTACCGAGTATCGTCATAATATCAGCCAATTTCATTCTTTTAACTAGTTCAGGAAGAATTTGCAAATTAATAAAACCCGGCGGTCGGATTTTCCATCTCCAAGGAAAACCACTTTGATCTCCTATGAGAAAAATTCCCAATTCCCCTTTTGGAGCTTCCACTCTTACATAAAGTTCTTGTTTCGATAATTCAAAAGTAGGAGAAGGTTTTTTACTAATGAATCGATATTCAAAATCATTCCATTCTGGATTCCTTTTTCTATCAAAGCTTCTGCTTTCTAAATTTTCATAGGGACCCCCCGGAAGTCCTTCCAGAGCCTGTTGAATAATTTTTATGGATTCTGTCATTTCGCTAAGTCGTACTAAATAACGAGCTAATGAATCTCCTTGTTTTTGCCACTGAATTTCCCATTCAAATTCATCGTAAGACTCATAACGATCAACTTTACGAAGATCCCATGGTATTCCGGATGCGCGTAGCATTGGTCCGGATAAACCCCAATTTATTGCTTCTTCCCCACCAATAATCCCAACGCCTTCAACCCGTTCTAAAAAAATAGGATTTCGTGTAATCAGTTTTTGATATTCAACAACCTCTGTTAAAAAATAATCACAAAAATCCAAGCATTTATCTATCCAACCATAAGGTAAATCAGCCGCTATTCCTCCAATACGAAAAAAATTATGCATCATTCTCATACCGGTGGCAGCTTCGAATAGATCATATACAAATTCTCGTTCTCTGAAAATATAGAAAAAGGGAGTCTGTGCCCCAATATCTGCCATAAAAGGGCCAAGCCATAACAAATGAGAAGCTATACGACTCAATTCTAGCATAATTACTCTGATATAGCTGGCCCTTTTAGGAACTTGAATATTTCCCAATTGTTCTGGTCCATTTACTGTTATTGCTTCTGTAAACATAGTAGCTAAATAATCCCATCGCGTTACATAAGGTAAATATTGTATAATTGCTCGGTTTTCTGCAATTTTTTCCATTCCTCTGTGTAAATAACCCAATATGGGTTCACAGTCAACAACATCCTCACCATCTAGAGTAACAATTAAGCGAAGAACACCATGCATGGATGGGTGGTGAGGTCCCATATTGACTATCATAAGATCTTTTCCTGTAACTGGTCTCTTCATAAGTTTTTCCTTGATTCGTTCTGGCATGAATTAGATTGTTGAAAAAGAAGTTTATCAAAAAATGCAAGATTTTAAAATTAACTAATTCAAAATTTTGGAATTTAACGAGTTTTGAATTCCCGAATATTCAACTGATTAATTAATTCTTTATAACGTACTCTATTTTTTTTTGACAAATAAGCCAGCAGTCGTTGACGTTTTCCCAGAATTTTTCGTAGACCCCTCTGAGATAAATAATCTTTTCTGTGCAATTCCAAATGTGAAGTAAGTTTTCGTATCTTATTAGTGAAACTTAATACTTGAAATTCAACAGATCCTCTGCTTTCTTCTTTTTTTTCTTGAACTGAAATGAATGCATTTTTTATCATAAAAAGAAATCCTTCCCTTTTTTATTTTTAATATGAATTGAAAGATATGAATTTTACTGATCAGTAATAATAATGGTAGTTTTTTTGTACAAGGATCTGAATTTCATTATCAACTTCTTAATTTTACAAAAAAAGTCTAAATTTAGATCTAAAAAAGGAGGATTCTGTTAATTTAGTTATGGATCTGTTCTAATTGGTATCTACGTCATTGATTAAATGAATCTCATGTATAAAGATTGAATTGAAAACAATCCCTCATATTTGTGCATACAATTGTTTTCATATACCGTAACTTATATATTATATATAGTAAAAAGGATCTATCATTAATGAATTTGAAATCGCGTATACATATGTATTCTTATCATACTGAAATGATTTCCGTTAGTAGTATTAAACCAATAACGATTCATACAAGCTAAATCTTCTAATCTCAAAGTGGGCCAAAGAAAGGATTTTAATTTAATTAGGTTATTTTTATCCTTATCAAGATCTTTCTTTTTATGCAAAACTGTGGTCAAGTTTTGAATATTCGTATCAAATCTTGAATTTCTATCCCTCGCATTTTTTTTTTTTAAGTTAAAACAAATTAAAATTCTAAATTCTCTACGTCGTTTAGGGGAGAGAATATTTTCAGGGACAACGAAATCATAATTATTTTTTTTATCAATATAGCTATAGCTTTTTTTTTTGTATCTTTTACTTATTTTTTGTTTCTTTTTATGAACCAATGAAATACCTATGGTTCTATATATAATAAGTTGTCCATCGTTTTTTACAGACAAACGGACAGGTTCAATAATAAATATTCCTTTTTTCATTAATTTTGCAAAAGTGAAATTCTTCTCAATCATTAGAATATCGAGGCTCATCTCTCCTCTTTCAATAGAAGATATCGCTATCTCGTTTGGATTTTTTAGTCTAACCAAGAGACAGTATACTTTTACATTATTGAGAATTTTTTGATTAAAAAAACAATTCCATCGCAATTGAAAACGCGAATACCTTGTGAGAAATAAATCAAGTTCCGTTTCGGTATTACTTTTGTATTGTTTTTTATTTTTACGTTTTTTTATCTTCGATTCTGCATAATTTTTTTCAAAATTTTTTTCTTGGTTTGATAGAGCTGATTCAGGATTTCTTTTTTTTTCTTTATCTGATTCAAGCTCTCCGTGATGTGTCGATTCTTTTTCTTCTTTATTTAGATTATAAAAAAGAAGGGAGTTTTTTTCGTTTGATGGTATAAAACCTTTTTTATTTAGAGTGATCTTTTTATTAATATTTTTTTTTTCATTAAAATTGAAAAGAAGTAATTTAATTGGTATGACCCACGGTTTCATTTTATATGTACTAGAAAAAAAGCAAAATTCTGGAAAGAAAAAAAATTCAAAATTTGTTATACGATGATTTAGTATTTCTTCATTCATTCCCATCCAATCAAAAAAGAAACTTTTGTGATTAGCAAGACCCGTCTTAGTTATTTTATCAATTCTTTGATAATTCTGAACTTTAGTCTTAATATATTTTTTTTTACTCCTGGTATCAACCCAGGGCTCAATATTTACTTTTTTTCGAAACCAAAAGTTGATAATTCTCCAATCCAAATATTTTCTATGCCGAATTTGCCCTATACCCCGAATATTATATTTTTCTAGAAAACAAGAGACTAAACAATTATCTAGAGCAATGCCTATAGACATGTCAAAAATTTTTTCTGTAGAATGAATAGATTTGTAGCAAAAAAGATTATATATATAATCCTTTTTGAAATTATGTTTTAGATTTAATAACGAGTTGGCCTCAAAAAAATTTTGTTTTTTGTAATTATCAAATTTGTTTTTTTCATATGAATCCGTTTTGGTTAAACTTGGATTTAGAACTAGAGAGTTTTGCTTTATTTTATTTTTACATTTTTGGGTTACTAATCTAGCCCATGCAATCTGAGGTAAATTGTATTGAGAATGACTTCGTAACCAGTTTTTCCATTGATTTACTTCGGAATTAAAAAAGGTTTTATCTTTCAATTCATAATGAAAGAGTCCTTGTTCTTGAAAAAAATCCTTTATTTGATTCTTAACAAAAAAGGATGTTATGCATATATTATATTTAAGAACCGCCTTTAATTTAGAAACGTTACTAACTTGAATTTGTGATAATTTGTAAAATACATATGCTTGTGATAAAGAGCATAGGTCATAACTAAATTTTTTTTTATTGGATATTAAATTTTTTATAGCCGAAATAAAATAAATGGTATTTTTTTTTTTTTTTATTTTTTCTCCATTTTCTTCATTCTTGTAAATATATTTATCAATAATTGTTGATTCAAAAAAAAGTTGTGTAGTAATTCTTGAAATATTAATGATATCTAGAAAAAGAGTTATAGAGAGTTGTTCAATGCAAAATTTAAAAAAAAAAATAGATTTACGAATTAATCGGGTATTTTTTCTTTTGAATGTCTGCCAACTTTTTTTTGATGACTCAATTATTTTAGAATCATAACGCGGTTTGTTACAACTATTAGTATTAGTTCGATTTTCTTTTTCTTTTGAAATTTCTTTTGTTTGATTTCTTATTGTCTTTATTCTATCAATCAATTTTTTTTTTTTTTTTTCGCTGAGTAAATAATTTGTCCACTCCATGTGTTTTTTTTGAACAGATAGTTCATGAATCATCTGATTACTCATTATTGAATCTTTTTTAGTTTCATTTAATTCATATATTTCTCTCAGGCCAAATAATAGAGTTAGATTTCGTTTTGAAAGGTTTTTTATTTTTTCTTTTAAAAAAAGCAAGTTTTTTATAATCCAGTTTTTCATTTCTTTTGCGACTTTTAGAAAAATTGTTGCTCTTTCTTTGAAAATCCTTAAAACCATAAAAGACTTGGTTTTGAATTTTTTGATTCTTTTTTTTAATTCTTTTAAAATAGGTTCAAAAAAAGAAGGCTTTTTTTTTGCAGAACCAAACGGTAGTTCAGTTTCCAGTCCCCAAACTGTTAAAAAACAAAAATCATTTTTTTCGCCCTTGTCTTTTGTTTTTTTTAGTCGAGCCTTCTGAGATGATTGAAATTTTGATTTATGCCACGGTTTCAGATAAAACGGAAATAGGAGTTTTATCTGAATACCATCCGTTAACCAGTTTCTTGGAAATTCTGTTTCGGATAGTTGAACCCCATTATAAGTACATTTAACATGCATTTCACGTTTCCAATCCTTTAAATCCTCAGACCACTCGGGAATTTGAAATAATAACAGACGGATACTATTTTTAATTATTATCAATAAAGGTAATATAATATATTTTCTAAGAATAGATTGAGTTACTAAGAGAGAACCTCTTATTATTTGAGCAAATAGGAAGCTATCCCAAGTTTCTGCAATTTCTATCCGTCTTTTTTCTTCTATTTTTGATTGTTCTTCTTCTTTTTTATTAAAAAATTTTTTTTCGTTTTTCCGCATTAAATTGCTAAGAATTTTTTTTTTTAGCCCCCATATATCAAACGAAAAAAAAAAAAGTTTATCCATTCTATCAAAAAAAAGGGGGGAATGTACTTTTGCTTGAAAAAATTCCCAAATAACAGTTTTACGTCTTTGGGAACGCATGGATCCTTTAATTATCTCTCGACGAAAATCAGATTGTTGTGAATAACGGATCAAAGCCATTTCATCTTTTTGATCAGAATTTTGATTATCTTTGAGATTAGTAGAAATCTCGTTATGCGGCTCTTTATCAGTAAAAACCACTACACGTTTTGCTTTTCTTGAACGAAGTCCAGGCTCCGTTGGTACATTTTCTTCATTT